AGCCCGAAAGCCATATGAACGAAAGCAGGAAAAAAAGTAAACTAGACAAAAGGGTACCACTCCATAAAAACAGATTCACCGGGCACTCGAAATTCCAAAATCCCTGGACGTGGGGAAATAGAAAGGAAGAAAGTAGGCTTTCGCTTTCCTAAACTGGCGGGGCTGGCTGACGGTCAATAAGTAGTTCCCCGACGTCTGAAAGAGTTAGCCCGGTAGCCATTTCTGCTTCTGGAAGTGGGCGGAGTAGAAACTACTCAACTAGTAGTAAGGGGGTGAAGGAATGAAACTAGTTCGGAACTAGAATGAAAAAGGGACAGGCTTATAGAAAGCTAACCGTGAACCAACTGGACTGGGCTTGGGACGCTACTCCTCCTACTTGGAAAACCAGTCTTTTAGTAGCGTAACTAACGCTAACGGAATGAAACCGAACCATCTACCGAAGGAGAGAACCTTGTTTGGTATGAAAGAATGCGAGTTGAAGAAAACCCTTGAGTATAGGGCTTTTGTACGATACCTATACAGTTTGTTACACCGAGCCCAATGCATCCAATGAGGAGAGTGTTGGGACATACCTATGGTCGTGTACACCTATGAATGATGCGACCTACTTAATTCGGCATGACGGCATGACAGGGTAGTCCCGACGCTCTGCAAAATATTAGCAAAAGCGAAAAAGAGATTTCCAGTGGAGACGCGGTCTTTTTAGGCTCAAACGGAAGCCCCGGAAGCACAGGAAAATAAGGAACTTTATATAGAACCACTGGGATCCGGCTATTTATTAATAGCTGGGATGGTCTATTTCCCACCCCTCTCTCTCTTTGGCGGTTACAGTATGATATTCTTTCCCTTAGAAATAGTGGAAGTCCGTCTCCTGATGGTCGTAATCATTCTAAATCTTAGACCTCTTATACCATGGGCGTAAGGTTCATGCCGATTCATGCAATCCAAGGATTCAGCTCCAACGGCCTATAGTAAGTGAATGAGACCCATTCCTTTCGGCAAGACCCCTACCTGCATACCCCTTTCAACAGCAGAGGAGATCGTTGCAACTCGATACGTGTATTCTTTCCGAATGGAGTGGAAGCTCGCGAGATGCGTATTTGATTGTAAGCCTTGTTCGTCAAGTGGGTATTTATTCAAAACGGACTAAAGCTCGCTCTTTCTTCCTCTCTACGCAATCCATTCTTTCATTCGACGAATTCTTATTGAACTTACCAGGATTCGATCATCTTTGAGCTCATACCATGATTTGATGCAAAAAGGTTGATCTCAGATCAACAAAAAACTCAACTGAAAATCATTAGATCTTGCAAAGGCCTATTATATTAATATGTATGCCTTTTGAGCCCTATGTTATGGTCGCCCCTTGAAGGAAGGCAAGTCTCTTTCCCAACTGGAGGTGGCCTTACTTCCGAAACACTATTTGAACCCGGCAGAGGTGTTCGTGGTTCTGGCGTTGAAGGAGAGAAAGTACTGGCATGCCGTGTGGAAGTCCTGCCCCTATACATACCTAAGGTGGGCACTCTTATACAATTAATCTACTGTATAAGTAGAGTCTCATCCAGCAGCCTTTTGAGAAACTTGCATAGTCGCTTCCGTCTTTGGAAAGCTGCCTTACTTTGCGGGCGGAAGATTTTCTGATGAAACTGAAAGCGAACAGCTGCCGATTGAAGTTGCACTCGTGTAAAATCCGTTTTACTCAATGAATTGCTGGCTGGAAAGGCAGAATTGACTCCTATCAAATCAAATATACGCTCGTAGCGTATATTTACATCTTGACTTCAAAGGGCAGTTTGTTATATTCCCCTTAGGAAAGAAAGGTGCTTTAATAGCATTTTTTTTTTGAATTAGACCGTGACTCCCAAAACTAAAGTAGTAATATGCCTACTTTCTCCCAGGTACCCATTTTTAGCCATGTTTATACCCGGAAAGATGAAGTTAGTGTGAAGTTTACCTATCTGCATTAGGAGTTTGCCCATAAACTGGAAGGTGAGGAAATTCTCTTTAAACCTGCATAGTCGCTTAGTGCCGGCTGATTGAATGAGATTTTTCTTGGACCAACCATCATGCTGGCGTAGCCTTTAGATAAGGATTTAACGGAGACCCCCTGCCAAGCCAAAGCTCAACTGGAAGCCTGCGTAGCCATAAGGCCCAGCAACGGCCCCATTTACGGGACCGAATGCTCGGTAATTTACTATACTAAGAGTCCTATATCCTGCACCACCCAATCGGAGAAAAGTTGATATTCTCCTAATTGGATATGTGGCTGCACTTGCATACAGCCCTGCAGGGTTTTTAACATTCAATAAAGCCTTAGCAGAAACCGGTGAGATATCTTTACTAACCCCACGGATCCTAAATCGCTTCGCGAACTCTACAGCGCCAGTGTTAGAAATAAATGATTTCATTTCAGAAATACTAACCCCCAGCTTAGCCAAAGAATTCTTATAGACTTGTGCAACTTTACTATCGGCTATGACGTAGTCATCACCGAGTATGGCATAGTCTCTAAACTTGGATCCAGGGTATACCTTCTCTGCCGCATACCACACTAAACATGTGGTGTGATAGCGCAAACAAAGGCCAAGAGGAGTGATATCCGAGCGGTTGTCCAGTAATGAATGAAACCCATCGCTTAGTAGACAATATATCTCCTTTAACAAAAGGAACAAAGAATATATTGCATGCTAAGGTGGAATTCACCACATTGGAAGCAAGGTCAAACCAAAACTGAAAAAGTTCAAACATAAAGGCAAGAGGCCACCGCGGCCTTCAAGTCAAAGCTAAAACAATTCAGTTTGCCAACTAAGTAAGTCAGAGGTTTTGTTTGGTTGAACGTCCCATCCATGGGTATCATCCGTAATACAGATGATAACCAGGAGTGGACGGGCTCCAACAGCCTCTGATTTACATAGTTACCAATGGCTTCGATTCTACGTTTACCTCCCCCTTTTACCTTCATTCCTAACCGACCTGTCATCACACTCCCACAGGCAGAATGCCATGGGGGTAATAATGGACCGATGTCAGACTCGAAATACTCGAGATCTAACCCTGAGAAGAGTTTATTAAGTGGATCTAAAGCATACCTGGTCCGTTGGGGCCAGAGCACTCCTTGATGGAACTGCTCCCCCTCTTTATTGACAAAAATAAGCAGATGCCTAAACGCAGCTAATTCGAAAGAAAGTACAGGAAAAGTGCTGTAAAACGCCTTCTTTTCACCAAGCGTTGAAGCAAGATACTTATAAGACTTAAAAGAAGGAAGAGACTTCCAGGTAGGACTCCAACACAGACCCTGTTTTAAAGGGACTGTTTGGATATAGGGCAAATAACGCTTAACCAGACGTGGAAAGGACTGTTTAACATGTCCTACCATGTCTAGTTAAGCTAGAATATCCTCTGGAGGATCCAGAATTGAATCAAAGGTAGAAGATGATACCTTCTTTCCAATCTCTAGAAGTCTATAGAGAGAGAAAAGAGATGGGTACAACTGTACCATTTGATCAGCTCTATCGTCGTGTTTATACATAACGTATCTACACGACTTAAGGATAATCCTTGGATAGCCCTTCCGGGTAAGGGAGACAGGCACCGGTAATAACTCGGGTTTGTAATCACATCCTCCATATGCTACCTGCAGGGAGGAATAGCACTGTTTCAAATACAGTGCTGTGCATAGCAAACCCGACTTCTTAACCAGCTTAAACACCTGCTTCACAAACAGGTAGGTTATGATACCGGATTCCTTGGTAAAACCGTCCAGAACTAGTAAGACGGACTTCATAAGAAGACGCCTTACTAGCCTATCGTGTTCCAACACTTTCTAAAATTAATATTTAAAAGGAATGTGAAGGATTAGTCTTATATCTGGAAGATATTTGCCCCTCCGTGAGAAATCACGTACAGGGCACCTGATTACAGGGCTTACCCCCATAACCAGACTAAGATATAAATCAAAGCCTTCAATCCTACCTGATCATTACAATCAGGTGAGACTTATAATATAACAATAACAGATTATCTGTACAACAGACAACCCATTACACTATATGTTCTAGAGGTGAAAGAGCAGAAAGAAATTCACTTGACAAACAAGGCAAACGGTATTTACTACGCAAATAGTAAACACAGTCTGTGTTTACTTATTTGCCACCCTTTAACCAGCAATCCATTGACAATCATGAGAAAATCTTACCACAACTGTAAGGTTGCATATAAAGTAAAGTGTAAGGAACCTACACACAACCAGAGTGACATTACTGTCACTGTTACTGGATTGGGGGGAGAGAAGATCACTGCAGAGAATTTCGCTCTACAGTGACCACTCCACTAGGACAGGAACAGTGATAATCTTAGCAATCTCCAGAAAGAGAGTATTCCAACACTCTCTGCCATTAGCTGGCCTGAGACGGAATATAAACTGAGCAAATCAGTTTGTACCGTCACTACAGCACAGACTCAAATCTATGATATAGCAAACGACACAAACGGATCCTACAGGTCTGGACACTCGGTCGGTGTCATCCTTCTGATAAAGGGATGACCGGACTTAGGTGTACGGATTCCTCTACTGCTTAATGAGATCACAGTAGGTTCCACCGTATCCTTGAGTCTCACCTCCAAACCAATCTGACTTCTTAAGAGGTTCAAGTTCAAGGCGAACAACCAAGGTCGGGACCACAGGTTATATAATAACACCGGTATTCATCCTCACGAATACCAAGTCCATAAGAGCCTAAAACTCCCAGAGGGGGGTATAACAAAAGGATAAATCGGACTCAGGTACGAATCTGCCTAATCGCTTCAATAGAAGTCGAGGGCTTGCAAATATGCACTTACCCACAGCATAGGCCTTGCTCCCACTACACGGTTAGAGCAAACAACCTAATGCTGCTATTGCTATAAGGTAGCTCAGACTGATTTCATTAAGAAACAGTTAAATTCGCCTAGTTGACTCTATCTTGTAGAGCCGATGGATGGCACTCAGTATCAACTGAGGTCCTCTATTCTTGATCTTGATAAGAGATCAAGGACAGGGCGAGGTAGTACTGTTTATATATAAACTGGAGAGTTAGTCCAGAATATACCTCTCAGTATGCCTGACGCTACTCACTTATCTTGCGATCAGCGAGTAAGGGAGATATCAACCTCCCAACCAGGGATCCGTAATGGACCCTCGGCGCCGGGTCGGAATCTTGATAGGTCTCGAAACTTCTCCTCTTTAGATTCAGCTGCTTATGCGTCTGTTGATGCAAATTCGTTTGATCTAGCACCTCTTGCTTTAGCTGCGACTTCAGAGTCTTTTGGTTCGGAAGAACCCGGAGCTCCTAGCTCGGGATAACCGGGAACTGCCGGCTAATCGTATGCCAGTGAATCATTGGATAAAAGGGGCGAATCATATGTTGTTGAATTGCTCGCGTAACCATGAAGAAAGCGAATTGCGTCCTTTTTCGATATAATGAAGCTCTGCATCTAGGCTGAGTTCTTATAATAAAGCGAACAATTGTACGACCCCAGCGGCGCGAAAGCTGCCAAGCAGAAAGAAGAAGGGGATCGATTCAACGTCCACACTTTGTTAAGTTACAGGGTGAAAATACGAGCTATGCTTCTATGCTGCTTGGCGAGAAGTGAGGTTGGTTGATAGCCGCGCCCTTATTACAAAATTGGAGTTGGGAAGAAGTACTCTAGCTAGCGTTAGTTGAGCATTCACTTCAAGGCTTGGTCAATGTAATGAATGAATGGATTGAGGAAATCTGGCCACAACCTTATTTGATTTTGCGATAGTACTGGACGGTAGTCTTCTTTTCCATATACACGACAGGGACATACAACATAAGGGTATGAAGGGCTTGCTGACTCAGTTGATCAAGCGACAGCAGATTTTGCATTACATACCATACCTCTTTCACTTATTTGCCTTCTTTTCTTCTCTTTCATTGTCCTCTCCTAACTAAAACTGGACTAGACTAAGCGGTTCACGATCTAAAAAGGAAGTGTTGTAGGTCAATATGATTAATATTGTAGTTAGCCTGCTGCCCGCTCGCTACTGTCCCTCTCGTAGTCCCCAAGTCCCACTCATCATTGGCCCCTACCCTCTCTGGTAATCCTTCATTCTTGAAATCGAAAGAAGCGCTCGCAAGCCCCATTCATAACAAGCACAAAGAATCGTGGTTTGCCTAATATAGTATACATTAGTATCCGGCGAGTATAAAGGGGGCGATTAGAAAGGTTTCCTTTCTTTTAGCTGTTAGATCTTCCTTTTTTGTGAGGAAAAGTAAATGAAAAATCTTTTCGGGAGCTTGGCTCTTTCTTCTGAGATGGTGAATTACGTTTTAAACACAAAGCAAAGTAAGTACGTCCTTTTGCCTTAGCCGAGAAAAGAGTATATACCACGGTAGGAAGGGTCTTTTTTTTTGCCTTCTTTAGTAGCCTTCTTTAGTAGATTGTCTTGGCTTGGCGGTAGGCCCTCTAATGAGTAGAAAAGGAAAAGCGCATATTCAGGATACCCACCTTCCCTCTCTTCGTACTCGACCATAGGAATGAATTGTGACTAGTATTATTAGCATGATATTGGGGAATGATGAATTGGAACTCGCAACCCCGTACTCGTCACTGCCGCCACAGCTATTGATACAACACTCATAATTTCAAAAAAAGAATCAATTATGGGCTAGACTAAGAGTATCGAATGGTTTGTTTGCTGTCTGCTAAGCGGAAAAAAGTTGTTAATCAATAGGCCTTTCTTTCTTGGCTTCAGTAGTGGAAAGATTTGGAAAGGCAATCATCATAAGTAGGGTTAACTTGAGAAAAATATCCGCCGAGCCGAGCATTACTTAAGGGGACGTAGTTATCTGCTAAATGCTAAAGTACTTCTTTAATTTCTCATGATGCTAACGAAACGAAACCCCCACAGACTATAATGCGTTGGTAGGTAGGGCTTTCTTCCTCGGGGATAGAAATTAACTGAGTCTTTCTCTATCACTCTCTTTTATCGGTGCGCTCATCTCATTTCTTCTTCTTCTGCCATGTCTTTCTTGTTCGACTAGCAAGGCAAGGCCTACTATTACTATAAGTATTCTCACATGTCCGTTTCGTTATTACAACCTTCTTTCTTTATGTCAAAGACAAGAAGCTACGCGCAAATTCTAATTGGATCTCGGTTTTTCTTAATTAGAAAGGTTTTGAGATAACTCTGGTTGAGTCTCTCTTTACCAGTCCGTAACCCCAATGAAGTTTTTCGATGTAATGCTTCGGATTCGGCCAATTGAATGGCGGAAAGTGTTAGAACACGTTCGACTGGCAAGGTCTCTCCTTCGCAGGGTTGCCTTGTTAGTCCTTTACGGCCACATATCTTTACGGCTAAGGAATCATGTATAGTTATCTACCTTTTCGCAAAGCAGGTATTCAAACTTGCTAGAAAGTCTGGCTTATTAAAAACTGCAAAGTATCTAAAGCAGTGTCATACCTCCCTTATGGTTGCATATGGGGGGATGAATTACAAGCCGGATCTCTTACCAGTACCTGTCTCCCTTACCCTGTCGGGTTATCCTCGGCTGATTTTAAAGTCATGTAGATATGTTATGTATAAACATGACGACAGAGCGGATCAGATGGTCCAGTTATATCTTTCCCTATTCTCTATATATAGAATTATTGAGATAGGTAAGAAGATAAACTCATCAACCTTTTCTTTTCCAGCATTACATCTCCAGTGTCGGATTTGGACTCCGTTGTGACGTTTGTTAATTAAATTCAATCTCATTTTCAAACGCTCACACTGAGGTATATCCCCGATATCCGCTCTATCCCTTTACAACAGGAAGTGGATACCCACCTTCCAGGCAAGGCCTTCCTTTATGTCATATCGGCATTTACTAAAGCAGTTTGGTAAGAATCATTTGTTGCAGGTGAAATCACCTTTCCCTGTACAAACTTTTGAGCTAGCTGCTTTGTCGGCCCATCCATGAATGCCCTGCCCTAGCTGAGATGTCGATCTAGCCCTTCCAAATGAATCCGGTTTGTCAGAAAGGTATGTGATTCGTGTCTTTTCGAAGGTTGCTTTTGGCTGCTTTGTGTTCAGCCGCTTCAATGAAAAAAGCTTAGTAATTACATATGTTCTTCCAGACTGGAAATAGAACTCAGATCACCTTGACGAGAACTTGATTTAGCGGCTCTTTTGGGAGAAAAAACTACGAACCCCGGCCTACACCACCACTATGATAAATACCACTCTAGTCACCTGGGCAAGGAATTGAACCTCAACCTCTTCCTTCCCCGCCCCTTACTACACCCTCTGCCCTTGAAGGATGCAGCTTTTCTTTCGCGCTTATGGTGGTTATCGCTGCTGTTAGGGCTTCTGTATTTGGCCTGCGCTACCCGCAAGCAAAGCAAACAAAGCAAGAGATGTCGCATGGATGGAAAGAACGTTGCTAGAGCAGTTAGTTGTGAACATTTTTTCCCTATGTTTCTTGCAAAGGAGCATTGGGCCTTTATGATGTGCTTCCTCTCGCGAATCGTGTTCTGCAATCACTCTTTGAAGATACTTTGATCTTTTTCAATTCTTCGCTTGCGGCGAGCTTAAGGTTTAAGGCGGATGGCGAGAGTGAGCAAACTACCTTGGTCCTGCTATGCTCGCTCATCTCTACATGTCGCGTAAAGTGGATTGAGTCTTCTTCTTTAAAAGAATAATAAGATAAGAAATGTAGCTATACATAAAAGCACATGTGGCTAAGCCATGATTATGCTAAAAGAGAAAAATCCAACAAGCAATGGTACAAGACATACATTATTATTATTAGCCCTCCAAGAGGAGTCCCACAATATCAGGAAGGGATAACTGCTCTTCCTCCGGCACTTGAGCCTGCTCCGTTTCAAGCTGGTCCAGCCAAAGCCTTATTCGGATGGCTCAGCGGGTGATAGCCCTATCCTGGTCCTCTTGTTCGCGAAGACCCCTCCTCAAAACCTCAAGCTCTTCAAACATATCATGAATGACCTGCTCTCTTCAAGTATCAAGTTCCGCCTGTAGGTCATAGGGGTCGCCTACTGGTGAGATAAGCAATCCTCCTTCTAGGGCTCATATCTCTTTTGAGGCACAGTGTCTTTCAACTAAGCGCTGAGCCCCTGCGATGAATAGGTCAAGCGGCGTAACTGAAGCTTCTTGCGCCTAATTCAATTGAGCTGCTAGGCTTCCTTACCTAAGCCCTGACTCGGAAATTCAGTGGAAGACGCCTAGAGCAATTATGCTATGTTCATAGGCCTTTTTTCGATTTCAATGCTCTTTATTCTAAAATAAGAAAAGTATAGACTTTCTTATCAAGATATTCCTTATATTATATATTATAGGGATAAGAAAGTTATAGGGATAAGAAAGTCTATACTTTTCTCTGATTCATAGTGGGAGCTGTTTGGCTATTAGTCACTTTTCTCGCTCCTCAAGAAAGACGGCTGGGAACGGATCTTCTCCCTCTCGCGATGTGGCATTCCGTCCGCTCTTTCTTTGCATTTCTTTTGCTATCCGCGGGGATGAAAGGGCTTTCAGAGAGCTTTACTTCTTCCTTATACCCTGCCTGCCGCTTTCTTTCATATTTTTCGGCTAGAAACTTCCTATTATGAATGGCTTCCTTTCAGGTTGTGTTGTTACAGACCATACTGTTCTAACAGGGCAGGGGAGACGGAGAACTAATCTCATCGTTTATACAGCTATGACAGCTATGATCGGGCAATAGCGCAGATAAGATCAGACTGAATGTGTGAAGAAGGTTCTGGTTCTCGGAAGCACATCATAAAGGCCCGTTCCTTCAATCAAAATCAAAGAAGAATCCCTCTAAGGCTAGTGCCAGCGCATAGTCAGAGTCTTCCCTGCGTGCCTAACATCCACTCTTTCTAGTCGAGTGCCTTGCGGCGCCTTTAACGATGAGAGAAGGCGATACCGAATATAATAACTCAAGGGCACTGGCTACTCCATCAACTCAATTTCGTTGCGTAAGTGAGGAGGCCAGTCCCAGACAATGTGAATAGGGGTCTGAACTTTAGTCTTATTATCTGGGTAGGTACCTTACTCTGTTTTGAGGTTTCTCAAGCCCCATTACAGACTAAGAATACTAATGCCTTCTAAACTGAAGGTAAACCCACATAATATGGATTTACTTGTAGGAAGTTTGGTTAATATGTACTACACGCAAATGTAGCAAATATTAATTCTTGCAACCTCATAGTGTTGACTACAAGGTACAAGTGACCGAAGTCAATCCCAAACTCCATACCCCTCATACCCCAGCACATAAGTGTTAACAATAATACTGTGTGTAAAGGTACTATTGTCAATATAGAAAGAGTACATAAAATACACTCTCTACACTGGGTCTAAGGTGAAGCAAGAAGATAGAACTTAATATAAATTATCGCCTCCACTCAGCATAGGAACACTACCATTCTCCTAGGTGCCACTAATAGTGGCTTTATTCCTAGTTTGAGTGGGGAAGTCCTGGTGCAATTAATTTTGTATCAGGTCTTCCTATCCCCGAACCTGGTGTAAGGAAGGGTAGTGATATTCTTTCTTATATTAACAGGGATACTCTTTACACACGGTATCTCTGTTAGCATTGTTAAATGCGGGTGTAGAGGTCGGAATCTGTAGTCTATCAGTCTTGATAGGAAGCAGATTGACTTAGAGGTGTTAACCTCTAGATCAGTCCGATACTTTACAAGTAAGCCTTCGTCCGGAGGCTTACCTTCCAATTTGAAGGTAATGTCCACTCTTAGTTCGTCTCAAGGATTTCAAACCCTTGAAATGAAGCAAGTGCTACCTAGGAACATAAGACCTCCCCTGAACATAAGAAGGTTCACACACGTGTGATTTCGGCATCCACTAAAGAGGGTAAGCGAAGGAACGAAGTAGCTCGACTAAAAAGAGAGGGCGTTAAGGCGAGCGTCTTCAAACGGTGTGCTGCTATTGATTGGTGCCCTATCTAGCCCGTGCTAAGGCAAAGGACTTCTCTTTCTACTTCGTAATATCTTGAATCAAAACCAAAGAGCGCCTTCTTCCACAGAGACGAATGAAAAGTTTCATTTTTTCGAAAAAGCCAAAAAAACAGGACTTGGTCATAAAGTAGAGTCAACACTCTAGTTTTTCGAAGTTTTAATCGGGCATAGAAGCGATATTCCTCGGCAAGAGTCACTATTTATGTAGTGAAAGCCTTCTCCGTTTGGGTCAGTAATAACGTACCGTAGAATTGGACCACCAACAACCTTGGGATTAGGGGTCTACCTTACTTACCCACCTACTGAAAGAGATAACTATCTTTTCGAAGCTGCTCAAATAGCCGTATCCCGAAGTGGAACGGTAAAATGCTCAATTCGCTAAGGTCTATTTTCTTAAGTCTTATAACTGAGCAGGCTTTTGGATATCCAATATAAGGTTTTCCAATCCCTATATCAGTGACGGATTTACTCATTGCTTCAATAGCATTATTGAGTGTAAACTCAGTAATACTTGACAATGAGGTTGTACTCACTTAGAGGAAATGAAAACGACTATACACTTACGCAAATAAGCGTACAGTAGTCATTATAAACTTACACCATCTTTTAAGTGATGTAAGGATATAAGTCCATCTGTGTTTACACACAGACAGCTCAATATCATTCCCTCTCCCCTAATAGATGCATAAATGCATATATTAAGGTAGAGCAGCAACTTGCAAAGTTGCTACCCCGTCATCATTGACAGCTTTGATCCTAGCTGCTACTCAGTAAGAGATGTTCCAACATCCCTTGCCATTAGTTGATTGTAATATAGTGTTGTTGAACACAATCAACTAATTGTATTACACACTAATGTAAGATCACACTAGTGCACAGCACAACATGTTGATCCGCAGACTGGGACCAAGACCGGTGGTTACACTGGTCGCTCTTGCTCGTCTACTGCTAGGCGAGATGAGTAATTGATGAAGGAAACCGGATGACAGTTTCCGTTTTCTCCCATCAAGTACTCACTTCTCACAAGCTGCCAATGAAACCCGTACACACTTTTAGGTGTGTCCACCCCCTGATCAGCCCGACTTCTTAGAAGATCCGGGATGAGCAGTCTTGGGCGCAGTCATCAGACTTCATGCGTTATGCGGTGTTACACTGTATAGCGCCAAGTCCGTATGAGCTGTGTTAACAGACTCAAAGAGGGGGGTCACTAGAAAATGTAACCGGACTCAAGATACTGACCGACTAACCTAGTCGCTCAATCGCGTGGTTGAGCGAGGGATCATCGGCCAGTGCTCTTTTGTCTTACTTCCTTGTTTTACAATGAAGTAAACACATAAAGATGTCATCTGGAGTCCAACTAGCTGTAAGGCAATCAACTAAACTCGCCTACACGGCCCATCTCATGGTGGACCGTAGGATGGCACCTATTTGATAAGACCAGGATTCTTTATAAAGTGAAAGACTAGTAGAAGATTTAACTCTACAGTCTTTAGCGATATAAGATCAAGGTTGTAGTTACAATATAGATAAGAATCTGAAAAATGCTTATCTACCTATAACTATGCCTGACGCTACACACTGACTTTGCGATCAGCATTATGGGAGCATATCAAGCTCCCGGCAAGGCTGCATCGCTGCTCGACGCCGCCTAATAGAAGTTCTCGCTCGCCTACTAAAATAAAAATAAAAGAAGGAATACCTTTTTTAGTGTCTTTCTCGCTTTTACCATTTCATTAAAAAACAAAAAACCGAGCTTTAAAGCCAATGAAGATATTAGAGTAAGGGGGGGATTCACTCTATCTATCGATAGATGGGGCAGTGTAGTACGATTACCTGACTACAGTACTTATAAAGTGTATGCCCTCGACTTCTAATGAAGCGATTAGGCAAGCTTGATTGCAACCTAAGCCTGATTGTATCCAAAGGATGCCCCCCAAGAGGAGTTAGGGGACCTGACTCTTACGGACTTGGTATTCTTAGGGTACAATACCGGTTAAATACCTGCGATCCGTGGTCCCGATCTAGGCTGTTCGCCTTAGACCTTCTACAAAGTCAGGTTGGTAAGAAGGCGAGACTCAAGTATATAATGTTTATTATACACTTGAGCCCGGCTCTCCTTACGGTGTTAAAGCATCGTTAGGATAGCACCGGCAGAGGTCCAGACCTGTAGGATCTGGGTGTGTTGCCTTACTATGCCATGGATTATTCCGTGGTTGTGTATTGTAACACAAACTGATTTGCTCAGCTGTGTTTCAATTGGAACCAGCTAATGACAGGGAGTGTTGGAACACTGGAGCTTCCGGGGATTGCTAGGATTATCGCTGTTCCTACTCTTAAGGAGCGGTTAACTGTGCAATATCCTTTCACAGCTAACAACTCTACCCCCCGCTTAGTAAGATACAAGTTCTTTAGAATCAAGTATCATGATTATACATCAATTTGTTACACAAAAATGGGATGTATAATCGGTCTTATACATTGTGTTTGTGATTAGCAAGTTTTAAACTTGCCGTCACTCACACTATGTATAAGGACTTCTAAGCTTAAGGGAGAGTGGTGAGAGATTCTAACTCCATCAAGGTTGATGGGTTATACTAGGGATGTCATAGGGTTACAACAGTGACCTTATACATTCTATAGGTTATTAGTGTTCCACCTATTTGCGTAGTTGTTATACTAACTCTTACCACCCAAATGGTAGTGCCATTTGTCACTATCATCTTTTGAGTAGATAAGCGCCGATATATCTTAGTCCGGTCATGGGATTGATAACCCCATGATTGGATAGTTACCAGGATTATTCATCCTGGTATACGAATATCCTTACGGAAATAAGACTACAGTACTTTAGTAACTTAACTCAAATGCAACTTTACCTTCAGCCAGAAGTAATAGCTCTTAAGACTGAAAAATGAAATGAAAGTCACTAGGATACCGTCTTACGCTGTACCCGGTCCCTTCCACCGATGGTTGCCGGACAGAACGAAACTACTCTCGAGCTCTTTCTGTAGCTAATCGAGGATAAGTTCTCTAGACATCCCTGGTTGTTACCCTTTTAGGAAGTCAACTCTTGCCACAGAAAGAAGTTCTCTTCCCTTTCCTTTAACACTAGACTTGTGTAATAGGATCTTTCCGAAGGTGGAGTTAAGGGAGTCCCTGACTTCGTGCTTCAGTTACCGGTTGCAGGTAATCTGGTATGTGTAAAGCAAATCCGTCCTGGTAGGCGCAGTAGATCAAGCAAAGCATGACGGTCTTCAGTGACGCATTCCTGTAGTTCAAGAGTGAATAAGGAAGTGCAAGGCTAGCTGACAGCTGTCTGATGAGTTCATCGCTCTCTATGGTAATTTAGCTTTAAGCTTCAGGCCAGTTAAAAAGAGCTCTTCAAGGCCTGGTCGTTAATTGCCAATTTCTCTATTGGAATCAGGCCTCTTCAATCGATCTGATATATATAATATAGGCTAATTTCTCAATTAAAGATAAACATGTGATTCGCATCTTGCTTTCAAAACATTTGATTTGCTACTGTAGCCGGATAGCCGATGGCCTGTGATAAGACTGGAATATGCAGCAAATGTAATGTATTGAAAGAAAAAAAAGAAACTAAAAAGTTTAGCCACAGTGGGATGACTAGGCAGGAAGGTAGAGATGCAGCTCGCCTGCACATTGGCGATACGTGTTTGCTGGATTATGAAATCAATGAACAACGTAATTGTTGGAGGTTACATTGTCCGTCGTGGTGTGAACCCATTAACTAGGGTTTTAGAATACTCAATCAAGGAGCTTGGGAATGGTGTTCAGGTTCCGGCTTATCCCGAAAATGATGAAATTCCCCAAATCAAATGCTACTGTACTGAGCCCGAGAAAAACTAGTAAAAAAAAAGCAGCAGGGTCAACTCGGTTAGCTCACACTGGATCTCTATCCCGATCTTTAGCTACCATCCTTGACGTTGGTTGATTTGCCGCATCTAGTAGGGATTTGCTTCAACGTTTTTGGCCGTGCAGTCTCTATGTGAACATGAGCCCCTATCAGAGAAAGCCATTGCGCGTCTTTTTTTCGGGTGGATGAGTTCCGCTTTTGGGAGGAAAGCAAATGGGGCCAGCATGCGGGCGGTCCTGGCCGTGTGGGGAAATCTCTTGACCTGAAGGTAGGGCGCTAACTGCTACTTTCCTGGCTTCTGCTACTTCACTAGATTAGATGCTGAGCTACCTGATTCTAGAACATGAAAGGAGCGAGATATGCTCTCAGGGAAGAAAGACGAATGCTATGAGAGCTTGGGCTCCATAAGGCCTAAGGTAGGAGAAGACAGGGCATATTAGCTGGCCGATAGGTTCAGTAGCTATCGAAGTTTCTTCGCTGACGAGAAATCCTTACCTTATACCTTATATAATAGAATAGAATAAGAATATCCGCTCTTTGTATCGGCTGCAACTAGAACTGGTCATATCCCTAAAGGTCGGGAAGCTATGCCAGGGGAACTCATCCCTCTCTGACGGGGGTATTAGAGAAGATACAAACCATCAGAATCAACCTGCTATTCCCTAAGGCAAGAAACAGAACTCATCTCCTAGCTTCACTATGGTCTATAGGCGTCTTAGTCTTTCATCACAGGGTTCAACTCCTTTCCCTCCACTCCTCTTTGAACTAAACAAAGAAAGACCTTTCGTTTGAGTAGAGAACAAATGAAGGGGAGAGATGCGATTTATCAACAAAGGGATAGGGATAAGGATAAGCAGGCAAGGCAGATATGGAATTCACTACGGAAGGGGAATGTGTAGCTGGGCTGGGGGAGAGATGGAATGGAAAAGAATGTCGACTTCTTGGAATGCTATTCGCCCCTACCTGAAGACCAGGCAGGAGAGAAAGAAGGAAAAGGAATAGACTAGAAAGTCTGTGCTTTATAGTATATATATTCTTTCCCTTCGCTACAGACCAGGGAAGCTTCTCGGTAAGCATTCCTTTAGCAAGCGCTAGGCCCCTCTTAAGATCATTTCTATCTCACGAATTGGATTTGAACCAATCAAGCTACTTGCCCTTTAGTAGATCGTGAGTGGGTCTGTCGTCCTCCTCATTATAGTCCTCCTAGAATCCAACGCATTTCGTCGGAATACATCCTGTCTTTTCACCTTTGTAGTCCTATGCATAGTCAGTACTATAGCCCCAATCATGGCTACTAATAAAATCAGACTAGGAACCAAAAACCAGACAGAATAGTAGGTATACAGTAAATTGCCCAATGTTTCCAAATTAGTCCAACTTCGTACCTTTCCGGCATGAACCGTATATCTCAGAGAGGTCGTCTTTCTGTGGGTTGGTAGTAATGGAATGGTTTCATTATCTAAAATGAAGAACATTTCCCACCAAAAGATCAGTCCAATAATACCACTCACTGGTAAATAGCGCAAGACTTCTTCGTGAATCTCCGCTATTTGAATATTGAACATCATAACCACGAATAGGAATGAAACGGCAATAGCTCCTATATAAACTACTGGGAAGATCATAGCGGAGAAGTCGAGACCTAAGAAAAGAAGTAAACCAGCAGTGTCGCGAAAGACTGGGATGGGAAACGAAACGGAATGTACCGGATTTTTAGCACGTACAACCATCAAACCAGAGACAAAAGCAGGGCTCGACGAAACAGAAAGTATCATGGTACGTCGTCCTTCCCTGAAATGGAACTTGAATGCGTCTTCTTGCTCCAGCATTCAAGTCGATCTATTACGACCAGCGCGGTTGTTCTTATTTCATTTTCTTCTTCCAAGCCCTTCCACTAAAAAAAGAAAGCACTCACGGAATGGATCAAAGCACGAAATTCATAACTTATGAAATATTTCATAAGTTATGAATTTCGTGAACGATCATGAGCCAGAAGGAACTTTCTTGATTTTGAAGCTCTTTATTTCCCCACTTACGGATTTGGGGCAATCGCTTATCCTCCTCCATCTAAAATGAAATTTATATCTAGTTTTTGCTCTATAGTAGAGCCTGGGAGTCCGATTTCCCAATAAATAGCCTTCTCAATAACTCGTTCGGTTAGAGCATCTCGCTCGTTATTTATTTGAGTGAGTTTTCTTTCCGTATCTCTCAAAAGTTTTTCATCCGGATGGCCGGTCCAAAGATCGGCATTTCCCGCTGCTTCACACACAGTAATATTTATTAGCGCAAAACCAAATTCCAATCAAGATGCTCAATCTGCAAGGTTTTTACAAATAAAAAGAGAGATTTCAAAAAAATAAATAAATAAATGCATTTCGAAATATAAAGATAGATAGAGTAAGATCAAAGAAACTAGCGAACTGATCACGAAAGAGATTTAAATAGGTGATAATTCCGCCATCACCAAAGTCAATTTATCCAGTTGAGGCATTTAAAAAACCAAAAAATCACCCTCCAGACAGAAAAAGACTACTTTAACTTTAACTTGACTTCCTCTCGGGGTTCTACCCAGGTTGATAAGACCTAGGTAGTTACATTAGAGCCCCGGATTTCTCCTATTACATATGGCGAACCATATGATCTCTAATGCAATTAGCGATCAGCAACGCCTTTTTTCTCTTTTGAAGAAGTGCTTGTTCACGTGAAGAAGAACATACCATCGATTGATTACTTATCTGATTCGGTATGTAGGCACAGAGAAAGTGTTCTGGCTTGAGCCGAGAAGTCTCACCCTTCTATGTATATCCACAACAGATCAGCTCTTTCATTGCAACTCACCACCCGGCCACCCTCCTAGGTGTGTAAGATAATTAATAGGGCTGGATGCCTAGCGGCTTCCTTTTACGGGTTGTCTATCGATCTCATAGGTTCACTCCCTCAAGGAATGTTCCTCGAGTCGTGATGCTGTGATAGTCGTCTTTCGAATTCAGGATTTGTCTGGCTTGGCTGGTGTGCGCTGCCACTTGAGCAACGGGGAGAGAAATTTGGCTTTCTACACCTTCTTGGACAACGGAAGCATTTTCAAAAAACTCCATTGTCATGGCGGGTAATACAATTGGCGACACAATGGGATAAACCCGTAGGGAATGTTGGCCATACAAGAAGCCATCTTCTGTCTCTTGGGGATCTGAGATGCCATTCCCGAAAATGCCACAGCTTTCTCTTTGTCTTTCTCATTGCTTTATTTTGACTCCAGTCAGTGAAGAAGGCTAGAACCTCGAATCAAAACCTTTCTTTTCTACGCTTTATTATCTTGATAGTGAAAGAGCACCTTTCTTTCATACCTAAACCTAAAATAAAAGTAGCCTTTCTCTTTATATATGTATGATACAAGTTCTTCCTTAAGCACCGGTTATTGATTCAATTCATCTGTAGAGAGGGCATTCGCTTCCTATTCCTTATGAATTAGATGAGATGTAACTTCCAGTCTTATGTCAAATGCTAGAAGTTCTTTCCTTCCTGAAAGCGGGCTTGACTCTTCGGAATGGTAGAAAGAAGCTGGGGAGAAAGGTTTTCACATCCGTTCTTATGTCTACAGACAGTTCTTGGTTACCCATTTACTTTGTAATTAGCTCTGTAATGGACTAAGAAGTCTGACCTGCATTCCACCCACACAACAACTCATTACTGAGAAGTGGTGCGAGCGAACGCGGATGCAACTGCCTTCCCTTATGCACGACCATAACAGTCAGTGCAAAGTTACAGTGAAAGTATGACTACTAACACTATATACTCTGTAAATAAGTTTTTACAACTTATTTAATAGAGGTGGATAGAGTCAACACTACGCTAATAGTGGTGATCCTATGGATTCCACGACTATTACCCTTAACTGTAGCATATATACCATACAATGTATACACACTGCATAGTACACACGACCACCAGATAACCTCTGTGTGCAAGTCATCTGATAGCCATAGTAACTTAATGTTACTGTTACTACATGGGGGGTAGGATAGATAGAGAGGAGATTATCCTAACTACTTATCCCAACAGAGCAGGAACAGTAGATTCCTAGCAACTGCCCGATAGGGGAGTGTTCACAATACTCCCTGCCATTAGCTGGCTACAAGGAAGAGATCTCTAAGCAAATAACTACTAAACGCCTTTCTTAAGGGTGTAAAACAGTTATGCTATAGGTTTTGGACCTGTGACCAGTGTCATCTTTCGATGACCGGGTCCCTCGACGTAGTTTTCATCATGCTAGTTGAGGCTAACAGATTTCCACTATGCCTCAGAATCTTGCCTCCAAGGTCTTTCCGACTTTTTAAAAGAGTCTCAAGACAAATAGTAAAGACCCAAACCACAAGTAACACGTTCTAACGGTATTATACCCTAAGAATGCCAAGTCCATAAGAGTATGGTTAACTCCTCTTGGGGGGCACAATCAAGGTACAATCAGGCCTAGAATAATTATCAAGCTTGCCTAATCGCGTTAGCGAGGGTTTTGTACTTATATATACTTCTAGGTCTCGCTTTCTGATCATCCTGACTTATCGATGACCAAAAGCAAACGAAAGAAAGAACTACCAGGAGCTTAGCAACCTCCACTTGGATTCAGCTAAACTCGCCTAGTCGACTCAATAGTATGAGCCGATGGTTGGCACTTAGTTGATATATAAGGTCAAAGGCAGGACTGCGTAACTAGCAGAACTACAAGGCGGGGTAGTAGTCACAATATAAACAGGAAATGTTGGTTATCTCCTGTCTACCTATGACTATGCCCCTAGCTGCTTACTAACTTTGCGATCTGCATTATTATCGTTATCACACTCCCTTTTGGATCCCTACGGACCCTCGACGCCTAAGTAGCCCTTACTTAGGAAGAAAGAGAGCGAAGCCAGATTCTTTTCGATCTTATACCGTAGTAGTAATTACTACCAACTATAAAGAAAGGAATTGGATATGACTCTATCAATTCCTTAACTAGACGAGACCACCGGAAAAAATCAGTCAAAGGAAAGGCAGAGCTCCAAGAGCTACCGATTCAAACAAATCACAGGGATTTCTATGTGAAAACTAGGAGCAGAAGGCCGGGCCGGGCGGATGAAACGATGACCCTAAGCCTTGTACCCGGTCGGAAAGATCAATGTCAATTTAGTGCTAGGCCAACTGGACGTTGCTTTAGCTTCGTCAGCCAAAGTTCGTCCATGGTAGTAAGCGCCCCTTACCGCTCTCTTGGGCTTCCTTCGCAAACGGAGAAAAGGGGTTCTGTCGAGAGCAAGAAAAAGAATGTCTTAGCGTGATACTCGGGGAGTACTTGAAACCAATGAATGAGACTAAGGCTGCAAGCAAGATGGATACGGAGACCCAGAGTCAATTCAGCAAGAGCATAGGTCCTATCATTTTCATCGTCCCATGGTTCCCAAGGGGCTCTTCAGTGGCTTATTTCCTTAACGGTGATTGAAAGACGGACGTGGGGGAGATCCGGGCTATCACTTTCTTTTCAACGCTTCAACCCTAGGGCTCTTCCGTCATTCGTCAATCAAGGTGGGCTCGCTCTTGGATTAGCAAAGAGATTCCTCTTTCTAGTCGTTTCGAACGGTAAATAGAGGGCAGCGAGCTTTTGCCTCGCCCTCGTAGGTCAGCCTATACACCTATGATATATAACAATTAGTCGATTCATTGCTCCTTAAAAAATTGCGACGTCAGAAACAAAGAAAAAGGAGGAACGATAGGCTTCGTCGAGAGCCTAGACGATTAAGAGGGCGCCACTCCTCTTATTGGTTGGGGATGTACACAGCAGTCGAAGCAACGTATAATAAGCGTCGATCGCGATACGCCTTCGATCACCCGGATAGATTGAGTCAAGTAATGGCATCCTCCCCATATAGTAAGGGGGGGGCATGCTCTCGCTCTCGAGCCAGTTATTAGCGTGCCATAGTAGTCGTTCCTTTCAACTTTCAAGGTGTGAGTCTTATTGTATATTGTATTTTCGTTTTATTACCTTACGCAATCTGCTACCTCTATCCAACAGCTAGGGTAGGGCAAAGGAAAGAGACTTAGGCAAGGAAGAAAGAGTCTCCCCAGCGGTAAAGAATCAGCTTAAGCCAGCTCTCATAAACCAGCTGTTTCAAATAATCCAGAGCGCTATCTTTTTTTAAGCCTGCCAGCAGGAACTTACCGAATTTCCAAAGGATTAAACAAAGTAGGTACGCCGGGCTGTGCTATAAGGTTCTCTGCGGTTTAACCTCGTGACTGCTCGCTGAGGAAAAAGTACTCATCATGCAGGCAGCATCCGAAAAGAACCAGCCTATCATATTTTTTATAGTCTTATACCTGGACGGATACTTTATATATCCAATTACGGGGTTCTCAATCCCGTAACCAGACTAAGAATGACGCATTGCCTGCACCTCCCTACAGGTATCCAAAAGGAATAACTGGAAAGGATGGGATAATTGGTATACCCCATCCCGACTGCTTCATATCTTGAACCATATCGTAACATTTCATGAAGAAACCAAAACGAACAAGTATTAACTCTTGTCGTTTAATTCTCCAATGAATAGGTACGACAGGCGCATCCATGAGTAGTTCGAAGCCACTCAGACATTGCTACAGACCAATACCAATTAAGGTATTCTAGCCACATCACCATCCATCCACGGATTTGTGTATACTCCTTACAGTCCTTCTGTTCTGTAGAGAAATATACATCATCCGGAGGGCCCTAGGCACTAATTTATTTCGTAAGAAAATAATCAGTTGGCCTCGAATATAAGGGTTAGGGGGCATAGAACCTCCAACCCAAAGATCAAATGGCAATCGCTTTCTCCATAAACATAATACACGCATCCATCTCTTGGATGTGGTATTATGAAGACTTCCTAAAACTTTATATAAAGCATATACATAGAAGCAATATACATAGAATTAGTAGGTATGGCCAATATCCTATGGGTCATACAATATGCAAACACAAACAGTAGTAAAGAGATGGAAAAAAACAGGCCTAACCCCACCTGGTTTTAGTTTTGTATCGATCACTTCTCAAAAAAAAGATCTTTCTCTTCCCTCTTTCGAGCATAGTCAGTATATCTAGCTCTCATGCATCCTAGGTGTACTAAGACACCTATTGTCTTTGCTTAACACACTCTCCATAATTTTCCAGCTATATATCAGGTCAGTTACTCGGAAAGGCAGGTCGTCTTCAGGGCAAGCGTAAAGAAAAGCTCGGCCGTAAGGTCAACCAAGAAATTAACTGATTTGATTGCAAACCCGCCAAGCCGAGGAGGCAGTTATATTAGGAAGTCTGAATACGGAAGCGGTTTTAGTCTCAATCATTTTTTTATTTTCATAACCTTTTACTTTTCACAAAAAGGTGGAACTTATCATGGTGTTATTTGGCTCCTTCCGGTTAGAAATCTATTCCTGGCCTATCTAGTTTTCTTGCGAGGGTACCTTTTTTTTCGGGGGCTAAGCAGTGAGTTTATTCTTTCTTGTATCGTCACAAACTCCTTTTAGCTTCAATCTAAAAATATCTATATTCCCCATTCTCCTTAATCCCTCTGCACTGCAGCTAGCTAGATTTCCGCTTTCATTCGGCTGGTCTCACTGGAGAGGAGAGTTTTGACTTCGAGGGAGGAATTCTGGTTTTTTTCATTCTCCTTCCTTGAAAGCCAGGAGGGGTTTGAGTTTGAGTTACAGCCCTTGGGATTCCTTCTCGCTACCCGCTAATCCCTTGTGTAATCCCTTTCCTTTCGCTCAATCGTTGGCAGTTGGACAAGGAAAGGCAAGAACGAGCAGCCACACCACACATGAACCGCGATAAACGATGTCATGTTTCCATAACCATCGTTTCCGGCGTTGGTAATCAAATCCTTCTTTCAGTCTTACGGGCAAACACTCGATTAAGTACACGTGCCACACTATTGACACTTGATTATAGCGAAACCTTGTGAATGGTTTTTTCGTGCCGTTGAGAAAGACCAACTTCCTATGTACCGTATACCTCGGGTACCCCGAAAGGGGGAGCTCAAAAATGATCCCGGTATGTATAGAAAACTCGCGGGTAGACTGATCTACTTGACTATCATCAGACCGGATTTTGCATATGCGGTTGGTGTCCTTAGTCAATTTATGTACTCTCCACGTTTCCCTCATCTCGAATTCTGCGGTATCTTAAGTCGTCTGTATTTGATATGCCTCTACAAGATATCTTCTTGTTTCTTCCTATTAAGATGCGGATTGGGCTGGCTCACCACCGACAGATGGGAGGTCTACGACCGGATACTTCCCATTTTTAGGTGGAAATTTTTTGACGTGGAAGAGTAAGAAGCAAACAGTTGTCGCACGGTCGAGTGCAAAAGCGGAGTCATTCGCCTGTTGAGTTTATTTGGCTGAAAATCTTACTAAGTGAGCTTGGAGTTGAGTGCCTCCCCTCGACTCACCACGCGATGAGTCGATTAGGCGAGACTTCACAGCTTCTGTGAGGTGGCAGAAAGTGTTGGAACACGATAGGCTAGTAATGGTAATCCTTAAACAGGTTACCTTACTGGTCCTTGATGGTTCGACCAAGGAACATTGCATTGTTGCATATCTGTTTGTTAAGAAGGAAATCCTCACTGTTATTCCTCGCTGTTTATCTTAAACAGTGTTCATCCTGCCTCATGATGAGGTATGAAGATATACCTAAGGCACCAACACGTTTACTCGTATTCGTCTCCCTCACTAGATCAGGGTATTCTCGGATTATACCATCCTTCCATCGCCAGTTATTGGACGCTGGTGGTGATAGGGCTGATTTGTTGGTTAAGTTTACCTGTCCTTATTCCTTATTAGAATTATATAGAATATTTCTTCTAATTATAAGGAAAAGGGTTTCTAAATCAACATTCGCATCTTTGAGGGATCCGGTAGAGGATATAGACCAGGTATATTATATTCGTTCGTATGTAACTCTTTAAAGGTAAACTTTAAGTTACTATTTAGACGATATATCCCTGATATCCAGTCTATCCCAAAACAACAAGGAATGATTTGGATACCTTCTTGGAAAGCCTTACCGTTAAATAGCAAATTGAAAGAAAACTCTCGTTTAAACGCGCTCTATAGGAGATGTGCCGATAGGTGCAGCGAGCAGAGGCCCGTAGTGGTTTTTAGTAGAGGTTGAGGCGGACCTAACCTGCGCATGTAGCTCTACCTGCTCGCTCCTTTAGAATATCCTCTTCCTCTCCTTCAACTCCGTGCCTTTCTTACGCTCCTTGCTCTAGCTCTCAAGTGCTAGACTTTTTCTTTCTTAAAATAAGGAAGGACATTTCATTTCATTTGAAGAGAAATCCGTCTAAAATCTACCGAGTACTCACATCCTTCCCTTCTTACAAGTTCCATTCCACTTGCTCCCCCATCATAAGTAGGGCACCTGCTTTGTTTTTTAGGGCCTGATAGGCCTGTTTAACTTAACTCGGGAAAAAGCCTCGTTTAGCGACCCTTGCGATATCTACCCTACCATTCCCCAATGCCCTATTGATTTCTCCGAATGGAATAGGTTGCTCTTTCTAAAGGAGAGCTAGGGCCGAAAGAACCTGCGAAAAGCTGCTCTCATCACTTCGTCCACCCGTCCGCGCTTCCCTCTAGTCCTATGCCAACTCCTCCACTCATAACTGCAAAAAAAAACTAGGTTTTGGTACCTGCTTATGACGCTAGCTGCTATAGAAGTTTAGAGAAGAAAAGAAGGCCAATCTTTGTAGCGGCGCCTGAAACGAGAGCTAGTGACCTTCGTCTTTCATATTAAGATAGATGTCTTTGATATAGACTAGAAAGAAAATAAGTTTGATTTCTCCTTTTTTGCTCTAGGAGAGATAGGTATTTCCCCACGAGTCCTAACTCGCTTCACTACCGCACTCAATAGGTTCCGAATTCCTAACTCGCTTCGTAAACGTAGCTCAATTGCATCGACCCTCCCCCCCCTAGTTCTCGCTTCTCAAACTCAGCTGCCTATTCTTCTATCATTTTTGATATGAATATGAGGAAAGGAAGAGGAAAGAAACTTTCCCGGAGCATCAAGGAACGACGACGATGTTTTCGGAGTGATGTTATTGGCCTGGCTTTCAAAACAACAGGCACGATAGCTAAGCACTTAGCGCACTCACCACTCAAAAGTCAGACTCAAACGTCGAATTGGATCTCAATACCCACACTGCAAATGTATTGAAAGGGAGCTCACATCCACAGGATCGAAGGCAGAAAAACTATATGCCCTTCCTTACTACCTTAGAACGCCACCCCTTTCCAACTAGGTAGGCTTTTTCTCGAAATGCAGAAGATGGAATAGAACTTGATGTAGGGGATTCGATTACGACTGGCTGGCTTTCAAACAAACTGGTAAAGAGAGGAGCAAAGCCATAGACTAAGAGACTACCCGTTCAAAGGGAAGTCCTAATTCATAGGGTTTTGTGTTTTTTTTTTCTTTTAGGCTTGATTACGGGCTTTCTTAAGGAACAAGCACTACTGCTGATGGACTCGCTGTAACAGGGGCTTACCCAGCTCGAAAGCAGAAAGACTGCTAATTCCTTCCAGGAAACTTCCACTAGGTAAAACCAAAAAAAAGATTCCCAAGCAAAAAAAACCAGCCGCCAAGGAAGAAATCGGGGTTGACCTTGCTTAAAACACGTTCCGTCAGAGCCCCTGTTTTTATTATCCTATCCCTATTTTGGAAGAGGGAGTGTGAAATGCTGGATGATTGGATTGATTCGCAACTCACCCGGAGGATTGCCCTCACTTTTGGTGTCTAGTTCTCGATTCCTTCGAAGGTTGGATGACCAACCTCTTGGATCCCCACTCCTGAAAAGGAAAGCGACAGACACCTCCGGGAAAGAAAGCGCTTGATTCCTAAACAGGCCTAACGGAAAGAGCGGAGTTCATTCCCCAAACTGGCAACCACGGAACCCTGAAATATTCACTTGAATACACGGAGCTTTACCCTAGGAAGTGCAGGGGCACACTACTGAGAAATCCAGTCGACTAGACTGAGGCTCTCCTCTTGCTCTTGGATTGACCCTTTCCTGACTTGCCGGGAGAGCGAGCAAGAGCAAGGCTTCCTATTCCTAAACTATCTCAAGCATACATAACTATACTTGGAGTAATCATCTGTCGACGGTTATGTATTCCTTACCACTATGGGTTTTTATACTTAGTGGACCACAAATGTCAGAGTGAACTACATCTAACAGCCCGGTTTCCTTCTCTCCCACTGAGAAGGGTTTCCTGGTCATTTTACCAGAAAGACAGTGGTCACATGCATCATAATCCACTCTAGTTAATCCAGGTATCAAACTCATTCTAATTATTTCATTCATTGAAAGTTTTCCTGGATGTCCTGGACGCATGTTAACAAAGTTGAATCAACTACGTTAACATTAACAGGCTGAAAGCAAATTATCATTATTTTCATTCAAGTTCTCAAAAGAGTATGGACGTCATGCAATGCTAACATGATTTTCAATCCCATTCAAAATGCTAACATGATTTTTATTAGGGTCAAGAACACCACGTGCAAGAGCTTCGGCATGCTTTCCAATGGTCACCGTGTGGATACCCTGCGTTTTCTTTTTGGGTTCAATATCAGCAATGCCAACGAGAAACCTAATATAAATTATAGAGCTATGACACAACAAAACGCCTTTAGTCTTATATTCTGGGGAAACTATCTAATCATGAGGATTTCTCCCCATGAGAAGATTATCCAACTGTGAGGAACTAATCTCACAGCCAGACTAGGATGTCTTTTTTGCCTTCTCCTCGTCAGAGCCATTACAGCTCTGATAAAGCCATGTTTTACATACTAATGAACATGTAATTGCTCATTAATACGTAACACCATGTACTTGAGGGTAAGATGAAGCAATTCAACTTACTTGAGAGGATGAGGTTAATAGAGAGGCTACGCAAATAGCGCACTCAATTAATAGTAATAGACATAATCCTCACCCTCCGTAAATCAACATTACAATATACATAAAGTAAACAGGATTCTCATCCTATTTATATAATATATGTATATTATATTATAACGACTAATTACACTAAGAAAGTGTATGTCAAAGTGCAATCAATCAAACAATAATAATGTTAGTTATTAATGTTCTTATTGATCTGGGAGGTAAATAGTATGTATAATTAACTTATACATGCTACCCAGGAACAAGAAAAAATCCTAGCAACCTGGGGAGCATTCCAAAGCTCCCTGCCATTAGTTAATTAATAATTTAGTATAATTAAACCAGTTATATTAGTTATTAGTCAACTAGAAAGTTAACCTTAACTAGATAACCCTAAAGATCTATCTTTCTCCTGGCAATATCTTCATGATGTATAACACCACTAAGATAATTAAACACGTTAAAACAAACGACTTACCTACTTTTTCTCGTAAAAGAAAGCCATCGTAACCATGTTTCACCCTTCAACGGTGTGACTAGTACCATTAAGGGCTATCAGGTCCACATAGATCCCAACATATATTGTTGGACAGTATCACATCCTGAGCTGAGGACCAAGTCCATAGAAGCCAGAAACTCTGTACTCCCAGAGGGGGGTCACTCAAGGATATAATCGGGCTTAGGTTACACCCAAGCTTCATTCAAGTTCAGTCCCTTCTTCTTCTTCTCGATCCTGTATTGATCTACTCCCACCCTTCCCCTTTCTACAAAGCCGAAATTTGGTTTTAGTTTTTTCTTTACTTTAGAATTTAATTAATATAAGGGTATGAGATATGGGGAATATAGAGAGATTTTTAGAAAGAAGTGAGTGAATATCGATTTTCTTTCTCGAAGATTCTTCATCAGCTCCCGGAATCGCGGCAAGACCTGAGATCTCGGAATGCGGTTAGCTATTCAATCTTTCTCGAATCCCGTTATTTGTAGGCAGCTTTCTCAATGGAAACGATAGGCGTAAGCGGCAAGGACCAAGCTGTAGCATACTATAATATAAGTATAGGTCCTATAATTATATAGGGTGAAACCAGTAGCGAACCTCCAGTGCAGCCAATTATTCTGAGTGCTTTGAATCAGTCCAATGTTTACTTAACCAGCCGATCACAAAGGTTCTTCACCAAAATAAAGTAACAAGAAAGAGCCCCGCTTCACCACTTCCACGTAGCTATTCCTCCAAGACCGGCAACAGAAAGAGCTTTTGCCGAGAAGAAAGAAAAGATAATAAGAAAAATGAAAGTCAGCCTAGCACTACTGCTGCTACTCCCACTACTCACTCAAGCCCTTCCAACAAGAGATTCAATTGCAGGAGAGCGTGAACATTTTCGAAAAATCCTACTGTTTGTACTAAAACTAAAGCACCAACTGATATTATTCTGCCTCTATCATCTACGTCAATTTCTTCTTCATTCCTCACTTCTCGCCCTCCAGTCACTTGCTGCCGTAAGCCATGCACTAAACAAGACCAGATTCTCTCCATCTAGGATTCCCGGTCTGGAAGAAAGAATACCTGTGCCTATCTTTTTTATCAGTAATAGCCTTTCTTATTCATCGCCTATCGCCTTTTGCCTGTAATGAGGAATAAGTGAGCTGATAGCTATGATTCGATCAGGAATTACCACTTCCCTTGTTCACTGCTTTCCCTTTGCAAGTAATTCATCTAGGGCAGCTCTCTCAGTCCCATTCATAAGTTTCTTTTGTATTAGCCGTATACCCGTTAAACTTCACTCCTTGAAAGCTGTGATCTTAATTATTAATTAATAACTGCTACACGGAAAGAATCAAAGTCAAGCGGTTAATGGAATGGGGGCGGCGAGAGAGTAGCGATGCGCCGGTTTCGCTGCGAGGGCGGTGGGTGGAGTCGAAAAAGGCGGAAAGGTTGTTTTAGCCGTCGCCCATGGAAGCCTATTTTCGATCGTTTGGATTACCCTATCCTATTAAAGCTTATGGTCCTTCCTTTATGCTTTACTAATAGAATAGTTAGGGCATTTATCATTCCTTACTTTACCACTTTTAAGAAAAGGGGACGTAGGTAATAGGGCAGGTTCTTCTACTAAAGGTCAAAAATCGATACCGTCCAATCATTGATTTGATACGTCAAGCACAAGCACTAGTACAAGTGAGACCTTTGGTTTGGTTACAGGCATTCGTCAAAGACAGCCTTCATTCAAGCGATATACCAGACCAAGAGAACTAACCAATATAAAGAATATTCATGTACCGAGGGGCTGCTGTCAGCCTTTCAACAATCAAATGTCAAATGCGTCACACATACCACTCGAACCTCGATCGAAGGCCGGGCTTTAACTCCTTTTACAAGACTCGCAACAAATTTAGCCGAACTGAGACAGCAAGCGGATTCTTCCCACTAAACTAATAATCTTGAATCCCGTCCTCGCAGAGGTTCGACGGAGTTGTACTTTCCTTTCCATGGCTTAGAAGAGAGGTTATTAACCGCATTTCATTGAATTGATTTGTCAGTAACCCTCTTCTTTCATGATTTCATTGACCGAGAAACCGCCTATCGATCGTGATCAAATGACTTTCGTTGCCCCAATCTCCTCTGTTGATTCTTCAGCCTTCAAGCAGAGAAAAGGCAGGAAATACGTTCTGGCTTTCAAGACAGCGACTTACGTACCCGAGAACATGACATGACTGACTTTCAAGGTTTGCTACTTATGATCTTGGTGGTCTCAAGGTTCTATGAACCTTTAGGAAAACAGTTCTATCACACTGTTGACCTACACCTAAGAAGAGAGACCCTATCAGTTGGAGTCTAAATCAGATTGACAGTTTTGCCTAGTTGGAAAACAAGGCAAGACCCAATCCAAACCTATCTTTTGGGCCCGATCGTGATTACCCATTTGTTGACCAAAACAGAGAAGTTCTTCACTCCTCTGAGTGGTCTTCCAATGAGTAAGCACAACGGGACCATTAATTAGTGTCTCCAACTCAACCTCAGGACTCAAGGCTTCCACAAAAACACCATCGCAAACAAGCTATCCATTGGACCCTCCATCCACGAAGTTGTGTATACTCCTGGAAGTTCAGTTAGTCCTTATAAGGACCAAAAAGATATCTTTCAGGCGCAACCTCTCACAAGGATAAGCGATTGGTCGCACCTTCAGATAAGGGTTCAAAGGCACCAATCCTCCACACCCTAAGGTATGAAAGGAAAGGTGGAGCGCCAGAGGACGAACAGCCGCCTCACCCTTTTCACAAGTGAGGTTAGGCATCCGACTCAAAGTTTGACATCTTATCCCTCCTAGTACGAAACAATAAATCTCGTATTAGGACTCATCATCTTACAAGCAAGGCTCATAAGAATGATGAGTGGAAATTCAAGCTTCAGCGGTTGAAAACATCTACTTAAAGACATTCCCAAATTCGAACCTCATAGGAAATTCTATAGCTCCTCCAGAAGAGATCAACGACTTTGTCAGAAGATCTTAACTTATTTTGATTCTAAGAACGCTCATCAACTCCCACGACTGAACTGTCTGTGACGATTATATCACCGTTCAGAACAGCGTGTCTAGTGAATCTGATTCCTAGGTACACTCGTTCCACTGCCAACCATATTAATACATGGTTGTAACAGTACAAAGAGCGGTCTGCCCAATTACCAATGATATCCGCTCTAGTTATAGCATAAGCTAATAACTAAATAGGAACTCACTGGAATTGAGGCAGAACTATCGTCAAACAGAACTCCTGTCATCTCATAGATGTAAGCCAAAGCCCCTTTTCAGTAGCGGGGCATTTGGCATTATCAAATGAGAAACAATCACCCTAAATAGGACGCGTCTAAAGAACGAATGGATAGCAGTACAATACTCCTTAGTTAGACCATCAAGTACTAACAAGGTAACCCTTTGAAAGATCACCTTCATTAGTAAAGGGTTTTCCAAGACCCTTTGCCATACCACAGGACTGATATTTGTTGGTTTAATCCTACACTGAACTGTGGCATCTCGCCTTGACAGCACTAGCTAGTAGTGCTGATGGTTGGCACTTGATTAACTTCAAGTCTTAACCAAAGGAAAGATCATAGTGCTCATTTGCACAAGGTTTGCTACTTAGACTGGTGGACTAATTGGACTATTCTATGGAATTATTGAAAGTAAAGAAGGATCTCCGCTCGACCCACTCGATCTTTACGCATTCCCTGACTAATGAGATCTTGAGCTTTCCTCTATCGCCTGCCCCTTCCACACGGACTTCGAGATCCTAAAGTCGTACTTCTCGATCTTCCTTCGTCTTGGTAGTTCTCAATCAATTCGTACAATCGTCTTTATCTTTCTATTCTTTCTTCTTTCGCATTCGCTTCCTCAAGTGAGCTACAGCTACTGAATAAGCTAGCGGAAAAATCGACGGGGAGAGGAGGATGAATGCAATTCACTACGGAAGTTGAGAACAAAGATAGCTGGGAACTTAGGTAGGACAACTCACAACGGGAGGGACGCTCCTCTCATACATAAGAGGGGCACCTCACTACAGCAAATAACTACAGGAATGGATCGCGAGCAACGCTATGCCCCTTGAACTTCATTGTTAAAGCAAAAGCCTACTGTTCTTGTTCTTGACGGTTGGTTGGAAGGGGAAAGGGCATAAGTCCATTCCATTCCCATTTCCCCGTCCTTACAGCCATCAAGATCCTGATAAAAAGTCCATACCTAGGTTCCTAAGCTTTAAAGAGACCGAAAGGCCCTGCCCAAAAGAGTACTTCCAGGGTCCGAGGAGAATCCGCTACTCTATTTCCAGATGGATTGGCTTTCAGTTTTCTTAGACCGAAGAGCAAAACTATTTCCAATTAAGAGTGTTCCCTATTACACCAGAGTGTTAACCAAGAAACATTGCATTGTTGCATACCTGTTTGTTAGAAAGGTGTGTGGTTCAAACGTGAGTTGGGACCTTTATACATGGCACTGTATTTTTTTACAGTGTTTATCCTGCCTCATTCTATGAGGTATGGAGATGTATTTGAGGACCGTCTTCGTTTATCCACATTCGTCTCTTTAACAAAATCAGGGTAGTTTTGGATTATTCCATCATCCCTGAGATCCAGACTATTACTATACATCGAGGATTGTCTTGGATACCTTCTTGGAAGGAGAATAAGAACCTACCCGGCTTATTCACGAATGTGCCCATTAATGAGCGATTCGAAATATAGCAAGGCCTTTCCTAGTGCAGACCTTTGAATTGGCTGCATTTAGGCATTTGGTGATATTTACTAATAGTCAAGGAGAGCAATGGTGTCAAGGTACTATTTTAGTATCCATGTATCAGGTATGCTTTTGATTCATTTAATAAGATCCTTTCTGAGGCTGGCCTCGAATATAAAGAGGCACGCATCGGCCCGCGCCTACCTCCATGGCATCCAGCTTGTGGAGAAGTGATGACTGGTCGACTAGGTCTTAAAGTAAAAGGGGGCGGCAAGTTACGATTGTTTGCTATTGGTAACTACGTTAATCAGCGGCTCCTGATGCCCTTGCATAAGTGGCAAGCAGCATTATTGCGCAAGTTACCTATGGATGTTTAATCAGGTTAAACCGCTTGATTACTTAGTTGGCAGTATGGAGTGCTATTCATTCGATCTAACATCGGCCACTGATCGATGGCCTTTGTTTTATATGTTCGAAAT